GATCAATAAACTAAGGTTTTGTCGTTCTAGACCATCGGATTCGACGTAAACAATGATAAATAGATACGAATACAGCAGAAAAAAGGGGGGGGGGAATCAAAAAAACAAGTAGAAAAAAAAAATTATCCAAAGTTATATACAAGTCGCTACCCCCCCTTAGGTATTTCTTTTTTCTTTAATTGAATTTCATTTGATTAGACGGAAGCTCCTTAAAAACTTCCGCTTTCTTTAAAAGATTCTGAACAGTTCCTGTGGGTTGAGCACCTTTTTCAAGGAAATATAGAATAACAGGAACATTTAAATAAGTTTGATTCTTTATTGGATCATAAAAGCCCACTTTTCTAAGATCTTTTCCTTCTCTTCGGGATCGAACATCAGTTGCAACGATTTGATAGACGGCTCATTGGGATAGATATAGATGAACAATACCCCCCCTAGAACCGTATAGGAAGTTTTCTCCTCGTACGGCTCGAGAAAAAATGATTTGATTCAAAGGTTTGTCTATGTATGCAATTCTAAGAAATTAAATGACAAATGGGCCATCAATTAGACTATGATTTCAGTCTTTTTTTTGTCTTACTGAAAATGAAAAAGAAACCATTCGTACTCATAACTCAAGTTGGATAACTCTCAAATAGCTCAAAGGAAAAATCTTTAGTCAATTTCATTTATTGAGTGGTCTTTACTCCCTTTTGTTTGTCTCGTTTAAATTCTATTTGGATTCTTTAGTCTGATCCAGTTATTGAGACTATCGAGACAATTAAAATGGTGTTTCCTTGTTCTTAGATCCCTTATCCTTATTTTAAATCAGTGGGTTTAGACATTACTTCGGTACTTCTTAATCCTTTCAAAATGGCAGCAACATACCCTTTTTGATTTCTTTCTAGCAAAGAATCCTATGGACGGTTGATTCCCGCATGATACACTTTGAATCGAAAAAAGTTTGATCAATTCCAACAAGTTTTGCTTTTGAATTGGAAACTTGCTCGAATTGGATCCTTTCGATTTCTATATATGGAAGATACATTTACGAAGTTGTTCCAATTGCTTAATTGGCATTAACCCTAGATCCTTGCCCCCGAGAAATGAATTAATCCTTTCTACTCGAGCTCCATCGTAGACTATTTTCAACCCAACAAAAAACGAAGGGTTCGAGTGGAACAGAACAAACAATGTCGAGCCAAGAGCACCTTCATTCCTAGATAAATCGAAAATGGTGGATGTAAAAATCCACAACGGATCGTGTCCTTCAAGTCGCACGTTGCTTTCTACCGCATCGTTTCAAACGAAGTTTTACCATAATATTCCTCTAATTTGGAACCGGTATGGAATTGATTCAATTCAATTATGGAATCATGAATAGTCATTGGTTCAGCTGTCCATAGACATCGTAATCTAGACTTCTTCTTCTCTATATGATATATAGAGATATATAGAACGATTTTTTCTGAAAAAGTCTTAGCAAGCCAGCATCTTTAACATACATAAAGAATCTATAGATAATAGAAAGAAATAGAAATATATAAACGACTAACTTTTTGAACCTGCATCTTCAAGTGACTCAATAGGATAGATTAAATGATTTCCTTTTTAAATAATTTAAAGGATCACAAATCTTTTTCATAAAAACCCAAAAATTATTGTCGAACGATATATACCATATAAGCTAAACATTTCCTCATTTTATATGATTATATGCTATGTATTTTGTTTAACTTTAACATGGGGTTGAGTAATATTTTACTAATCGACTCTTGTCATAAAGTAAATAAAAGGGATAGGATAAATCGCCCCTGCCTCTATCGTTACATAGATTTCCAATTTTTCATTAGAGCCAAACACGAAATACCTAAATAAAATGAGATTCAAAGAAAAAACATTGGCTCCATATCATATAGAAATATGTTATGGAACTTGATCATTTGTTAATGAGATTCGAACAGACACATATATTTAAATTAATATGGATTAACTCCTACCCACTCCCCTACTTCTTTCTATCAGAATAATGGAGCATAAAAAAATGGATAGGCGCTGGGACGGAAGGATTCGAACCTTCGAATATCGGGACCAAAACCCGTTGCCTTACCGCTTGGCCACGCCCCATTTCAATTTCTAATCTACACGAAAAAACAATAGTATTGTTATTGGTTGTTTGTCAACTCCAGTCCAAATATCTATCTATCTATAGAATAGATTGGTACTAGGATTTTGATACATATAGATCTAGAATTGAACTGAATTTATTGATCATTACATAGAATTCAATTAACATATTGTATGAAAGTATGATTTCTTCTATTCTCCTTTGAGAATTGGAGGATTTTTGATTGGGTGGGTTCAAAGAAAAAGAAGGATTTTCTGTCTACCTTACTTACTTTCTTCCTTTTTCCTTATATCAAAAACTCAATCAAAATGGAATTATCTCCAAGAACAAAATGCCTGTTATGCTTAATATCGTTAGTTTGATCTGTATTAATTCCGACCTTTATTCGAGTAG